GGATCGCAAATCTCACGAATTAATTCAAGAGTAAACGTATGCGGTGGCTCCTAAACGCACTTCTCTCCTACATCTGATCGCAACCAGGTACGTCTGGTCATTTTCTTAATAGCAAGGGGCGGAGGGGTACCATTTCTTTTCTCTGTCCCGCTATACAGGGCTTGATGTACAGTTTCCTCTTTTTCTTGCATTTATGTTGATTTGCCTATTGTCACTTTCTGGTGCTGTGACTTCTGTAAGCCCTCCTTCACTTCAGATGAAGCGGCTAAAGCGCGAGTCTCTACTGCTCCGAAAACTCAGGATTCAGAGAGGTAGACAGGAAATGGGGTCTCACAGAGTCCTCTAGTTCCGGCCCTCCTACTTAGTTCCTACGGACGTTAGAAGCGTTGACGATCTTTTTTCCTTTCTTTGTGGATATGACTACTATTTAGCTGTGCTTGATTAGTCCTCGCATGACTCTTCTTCACACTGATTTCAATCCGATTCGTCGACTCTATTCTATTGGCCGGATATCAATACCGTCTACTGATCATGGAAGCTAGTGTGGCCAATGCGTCAGCAAACTTATTCTTCGTCCTCGACATATAATTGAAGGTAATCCGTCTGAACTTTAGGCGGATATCTTCCAGATACTGATGGTAGGGAATGAGCTTCTGATCTTTGGTTTTCCAATCACCAGTTGTCTGAAAGATGATAAGTGACGAATCTCCATATACATCAATCTCCTTGATTCTCAACTCGAGGGCGCGAAGCGCCTGTGATACACGCAGAATATTCTGCGATATTGTTTGTTTGTGCAAAAGAATCTCAACTTGACAGCTATGGGAATATGGGCTGGGCTCCTTTTGGCGAGCTTTAAGATAGCAAGCATGTAGAAAGGGGCTGCTTCCAACTCCATTTCCGTTCTGATTTACTGCACCGTCAAAGAACATTTGCCAATCATGAGGAGTTTCGTCTTCTTCTTCGCCTACCGCAAATAGAATAGCTTCGCCCGGGAAATTCGTCCCCTTACTAAAAAAATCAAGCTTATAGTCAGGCACGGGATGGGATGATCCGCAGGTGGTCTGCTATTGCCTGCCTCTTGCCTTTCTCATTTAGGGCTTCCGGGTGACGTACACAATATAGAACTCTGAGAGTAACATCTGCCACCTTGCTGTACGGCCCGTGAGGGCTGGCTTTTCAAAGAGATACTTCAGCGGGTCCACCCTTGCAATCAGCATGGTCGTATAGTTCAACATGTAGTGGCGTAGGCGTTGCGAGGCCCGTGTAAGAGCACAACAGGTCTTTTCTAGAACCGTATACCTTGTCTCATAATCAGTGAACTTCTTGCTGAGATAGTATAAGGCTCTTTCCTTCCTACCCGTTTCATCGTGCTGACCAAGGACACAACTCATGGATGCTTCCATTACTGACAGATACATCAGGAGAGGTCGACAGGCGTTGGCGGTGCCTGGATGGGAGGATTGAGTAGATATTTCTTAACTTTGTCAAACGCCTTTTGGCAATCCTCGTTCCTTGTGTCTATCTTTTCTGAAAGGCGGGGTATTCTTTCTGAGCAGTTTAAAGATCGGCTCACAGATGGGTGTGAGCTGGGCAATGAACCTGCTGATGTATTGTAGCCTGCCCCAAAAAGCCCTGATTTCTTTCTCTGTCTTTGGTACCGGCATGTCGATAATTGCTTTGCCTTTTGCAGGTCGACTTCGATTTCTCTTCTGCTGACAATGAACCCGAGTAGCTTACCTGACAAAGCACCAAACCCCCTCCCGGCTTTCTTTTTCGGATGAAGACGAAGACTGTATTTCCGAAATCTGTCAAACACTTTCTTCAAATTCACCGTCTTCTTAAGCCCAAGACTTGGCGATCATGTCATCGACATAGACCTCCATTTCCTTGTGAATCATATCATGAAACAGCGCAGTCATGGCTCGCTGGTACGTCGCCCCGGCATTCTTTAGACCAAACGGCATCACCTTGTAACAGAACGTGCCCTCCTATCCGATATTGTGATAAACGCTCTGTCTTCCTCGGCCATCTTGATCTGGTTATATCAAGAGAAAGCATCCATAAAGGACAGCATCCCATGTCCAGCGGTGTTGTCCACCAGAACATCGATGTGAGGAAGAGGATAAAAAGATTTTCGGCTTGCCTTGTTTAGGGTCTTTTGACTCACGGAACCAGCTTTCTGAGGGAAAAACCGTTCTCGAAAAGCGTGACCATCCAGTTGAATCTCGTTACCCTCCCGTGTGGTTATGGGGGCGCGCCCACTTTCCACTATTATGGAGCCGGGCCGCAAGCAAGTGAATGTGATCCCGCCCTCCATCAGCCGGTGTGTGTGAGCTTCGCTCCTTATAGCTCTACACCGCCGCCCCGGCCACTTTCGCTCCTCTACCATATGATTCATTCTTTGGAAGTTAGGCACGTGACTCGATAGCGCAGGCACAAGACCTTTGAATGCAAACAAAGAATAGCGAGACCGCATATAGTTTGGAACCCAAGCTTA